ATTCTTCCGGATTCGATCAAAAACAATTCGTAAATGGGTTAGTCAAGTCCAGGGATGAATCAAAAAAGAAATCTTTATTGGTTCTACCTCCTCTTTTTTACGAAGAGAATGAATCTTTTTATCCAAACAATACCTATGGATACATAAAAAACCTATGGAATCGATTCCATCGCAACTCGGAATATGTAATTCAAAGGTATCAAATAGGAAAAAATATTCTTAATCATAGACCTACAAGGAAATACACGATCAACCAACATTTCTCAAATTGGAAAAAAAACAAGAAGAAATGGTTTGATCCTCTTATTTTGATTTATCAAACCGAGAGGTCTATGAATAAGGATCCGAATGCATATAAATACAAATGGTCCAATGGGAGTAAGAATTTCCAGGAACATTTGGACCATTTCATTTCTGAGCAGAATAGCCGTTTTCAAGTAGTGTTCGATCGATTACATCAAGTAGTGTTCGATCGATTACATATGAATGCATATTCGATTGATTGGTCTGAGGTTATTGACAAAAAAGATTTGTCTAAGTCATTTTATTTCTTTTTGTCCAAGTTTCTTCCATTTTTGTCTAAGTCACTTTATTTCTTTTTGTCCAAGTTTCTTCCATTTTTGTCTAACTCACTTCCTTTTTTCTTTGTGAGTTTCGGTAATATCCCCGTTCATAGGTCCGAGATCCACGTGTATGAATTGAAACGTCCGAATGATCCACTCGGGAATCAGTTGTTAGAATCAATAGGTCTTCAAATAGTTCATTTGAAAAAAAGAAAACCCTTCTTATTGGATGACTTTTATACTTCTAAAAAATCAAAATTATCCTTCAATGAAGGAACAATATCACCATTTTTGTTCAATAAGATACAAAATTGGATGTCATTCCATACTAGAAAGAAGCGCAGGAAATCTTTTTATAACAAGGATTCCTATTTTTCAATGATATGCCACGATCAAGACAATTGGCTGAATCCCGTGAAACCATTTCGTAGAAGTTCATTGATATCCTCTTTTTATAAAGCAAATCGACTTCGATTCTTTAATTTTAATAATCAATATAACTTCGGTTTCGATTGTAACAAAAGATTCTCTTTTTATGTGGAAAGGTCCTGTAATTATGATTTTACGTATGGACAATTCCTCAATTTATTGTTCATTCGAAACAAACCATTCGGCGGTAAAAAAAAACATGCTTTTTTGGACAGAGAGACTATTTCACCAATCGAGTTACTGGTATCTAACATATTGATACCTAAGGATGTTCCGCAAAGTGGTGATGACGGATATAACTTGTACAAATCTTTCCTTTTTCCAAATCGATCCGATCCATTCGTTCGTAGAGCTAGTTACTCGATCGCAGACATTTCCGGAACACCTCTAACAGAGGAAGAGGTAGTCAATTTTGAAAGAACTTATTGTCAACCTCGTTCAGATAGAAATCTTCCTGATTCAGAAGGGAAGAACTTGCATGAGTATCTCAATTTCGATTCAAACATGGGTTTGATTCATACTTTATATTCTGAGAAATATTTACCATCCGAAAAGAGGAAAAAACACAGTCCTTTTTTAACAAAATGCTTTGAAAAAGGGCAGATGTATAGAAACAGAAATAGTGTTTTTTCAACTCTCTCAAAATTGAAGAGATTCCAACCATATATAATACAATTGTTACTTACCCGGACAGGACACGAATATCTAAATTTAATATTTTTAGATATTTTTTCAGACCTATTGGCGATACTAAGGAGGAGTCCTAAATTTCAAGAATTTGTATCCATTTTTCATGATATTAGGGATGGATACAAGAGAATTCTTCGGGAAAAATTGTGTCTTTCACAACGGAATCCTATAAGTAAGATTTCGAGTAAGTGTTTACTTAATTTTCTTGTGCACGTGTGCGAAGATATTTTGGAACAAAATAATGAGGCACCATGGATATCGACACATCTGACCGAGTTCCTCGTTTTAATCCTTATCCTTCTTCTTGTTACCGGATATCTCGTTCATACACATCTTTTCTTTGTTTCTCAATTCTCTAATAAGTTACAGACAGAGTTCGAAGAAGTCAAATCTTTGATGATTCCATCATACATGATTGAGTTGGAAAAACTTCTGGATAGGTATCCTATATCAGAACTGAATTCTTTCGGGTTAAAGGATATGTTTCTCGTTGCTCTGGAACAATTAGGAAATTTTATAGAAGAAAGACGAGGTTCGGCTTCTGCTGGCAACATGCTAAGGGGTGGTGGTCCCGTTTATGGGGTCAAATCCATACGTTCGAAGAAGAAAGATTTGAATTTCATCGATCTCATAAGGATTCTACCAAATCCCATCAATCGAATCGCGTTTTTGAGAAATACTAGACATTTAAGTCATACAAGTAAAGCGATCTATACCTTGATAAGAAAAAGAAAAGACGTGAATAGTGATTGGATTGATGATAAAATAGAATCCTGGATCTTGAGCAGCGATTTCGTTGCTGATAAAGAAAGGGAATTCATGGTTCAGTTCTCTACCTTAACGACAGAAAAAAGGATTGATCAAATTTTATTGAGTCTGACTAATAGTGATCGTTTATCAAAGAATAACTCTGGTTATCAAATGATTGAGCAACCGGGAACAATTTACTTACGAAATTTAATTGACATTCATAAAAAGTATCTACTAAATTATGAGTTCAATACATCCTGCTTAGCAGAAAGACGGATATTCCTCGCTCATTATCAGACAATCGAAACCCCGTGTGGGGCTAATTTCCCATCTCATGGAAAACCCTTTTCGCTCCGCTTAGCCCTATCCCCTCCTAGGGGTATTTTAGTGATAGGTTCTATAGGAACTGGACGATCCTATTTGGTCAAATATCTAGCGACAAACTCCTATGTTCCTTTCATTACAGTATCTCTAAACAAGTTCCTGGATAACTATCCTAAAGGTTTTGATATTAATGATCTTTTTGATGATGAGGATGATGATCTTTTTGATGATAGAGAGGGTACCATTTACAGTCTTTTACCTAGGAACGAGGATAGTTGCTATAATTTGGATAGATATGATAGTGACTACCTCGACCGTAACTATGATACGCATTTGGAGTTTCTAAGTATGCAGGATCCGATACCTGAGGATATCATACCGGAAATAGACCGATTTTTTCTCACGCTTCAATTCGAATTAGCAAAAGCAATGTCTCCTTGCATAATTTGGATTCCGAACATTCATGATCTGAATGGGAATGAGTCGAATGACTTATCCCTAGCTCTATTAGTGAACTCGCTTTCCATGGATTCTGAAAAATCTTCTACTAGAAATATTCTTGTTATTGCTTCGACTCATATTCCCCAAAAAGTGGATCCCGCTCTAATAGCTCCGAATAAATTAAATACGTGTATTAAAATAAGACGGCTTCTTATTCCACAACAAAGAAAGAACTTTTTCAGTCTTGCTCGTACACGCGGTTTTCACTTGGAAAAGAAAATGTTCCATACTAATGGATTCGGGTCCATAACTTTGGGTTCTAATGTACGAGATCTTGTAGCACTTACCAATGAGGCGCTATCTATTAGTATTATACAAAAAAAATCCATTATAGACACTAATATAATTAGATCCGCTCTTCATAGACAAACTTGGGATTTTAGATCTCAGATAAGATCGGTTCAGGATCATGGTATACTTTTCTATCAGATAGGAAGGGCTGTTTCACAAAATATACTTCTAAATGATTTTTCCGTAGATCCTATATCTATCTATATGAAGAAGAAATCATGTAACGGGGGGGATTCTGATTTGTACAAATGGTACTTCGAACTTGGCACAAGCATGAAAAAATTAACGATACTTCTTTATCTTTTGAGTTGTTCTGCCGGATCCGTCGCTCAAAACCTTTGGTCTCTAACCGGACCTAATGAAAAAAATGATGGTATCACTTCTTATAGACTCCTTTATAATGATTATGATCTAGTTCATGGCCTATTAGAAGTAGAAGGTGCTCTGCTGGGATCCTCACAGACAGGAAGTCCGTTTGATAAAGATGGAGTAACATTCCTTCTTAGGCCCGAACCAAGGAATCCCATAAATATGATTCAAAATGGATCTCGTTCTATCCTTGATCATAGATTTCTCTATGAAAAATATGAATCGGGGTTCGAAGAAGGGGAAGGAGTCCTCGACCCGCTAGAGGAGGATTTATTCAATCACATAGTTTGGGCTCCTAGAATATGGCGCCCTTGGGACTTTCTATTTAATGATTGTATCGAAAGGTCCAATGAATTCGGATTTCCCTATTGGGAAAGGTCATTTTGGGACAAGCAGATCAATTATGATGAAGAGGGTGAGCTTCAAGAGAATGATTCGGAGTTCTTGCAGGATGGAACCATGGAGTACCAGACACAAAATAGATCTTCCAAAGAACAAGGCGTTTTTCGAATAAGCCAATTCATTTGGGACCCCGCGGATCCACTCTTTTTGCTATTCCAAGATGATCCTTTTGTATCTGTGTTTTCACATCGAGAATTGGTTGCAGATGAGGAGATGTCAAATATACTTTTGACTTGCCAAACAAAAAAAATTTATTGGAAATATCTAAATAAACGCTGGTTTAGGAAGAATATGCCAGAACAGAATTTCGAATTGTTGATTGATCGACAGAGACAGTTTAGAACCAATAGTTCATTATCAAATGGATTGTTTCGTTCTAATACTCTATCTGAGAGTTATCAATATTTATCAAATCTGTTCCTATCTAATCGAACCCTATTGGCTCAAATTACAAAGACATTGTTGAGAAAAAGATGGCTTTTCCCGGAGGATATGGTTGTTACTATCTGTTCCAATAACGAATGATTGGTTTAACTGAATAACTAAATAAAATAGATACTTTCTTTCTCGTCATCTCAAGTCGATATGGGGATCTTTCAATTGAGAGGATCCCCTAAAATAGATAATATATAGATAATACGGATTCCCGTTGACCGAGCCTAACTCTAATTGTTTTGTTCT